TTTTTTATTTATGTTATCGCCGAAATAGAAATAATTTTTAACAAAATCAACTCATTCTATCTCCTTACGTTCTCACTCCAAAGAAAATGAAGATAGATGAAGATAGATCTTGTTCTATTTAATGCCAATTGGTGTTCCAAAAGTACCTTTTACACTTCCGGAAGATGAAGATGCATCTTGGGTTGATTTATATAATCGACTTTATCAAGAAAGATTCCTTTTTTTAGGTCAAGAGGTCAACACTGAAGTATCAAATCAACTTGTTGGTTTAATGGTATATCTCAGTTTAGAGGACAAGAGCAGAGATTTGTATTTGTTTATAAATTCTCCGGGCGGAGAGGTAATATCTGGAATGGGAATATTTGATATGATGCAAGTAGTAGAAGCAGACGTACAGACAGTATGCGTAGGATTAGCCGCTTCAATGGGATCTCTTATTTTGGTCGGAGGAGAAATTACCAAACGTCTAGCATTCCCTCACGCTTGGCGCGAATGATTCTTATTTTCTTAATTTTTAGAAAAGAAAAAAAACTATGCCTAAACCAATATTAAGTAAAAAAAGCATGGCACTTCGAGTTCGATATGCAAAAATAATTTTTTTTTTTCAAAACCATTAGATTATATATCGAAAGAGTCGTATGAAAAAGGGGTATTTACGATTTTATATAATTATAATACTCTATTTTAGTGTCACAATTCTTTTTTGTTTTCATTTTTCATAGCAGAGACATTAACATTTAACAACAACATTAATTATTTTAATTGAATTTGAAAACAAAAAAGAAACTTTTGGATTGCTGAATAAAAATGAATAAAAAACTACACTAAATAAGAGAGCAACGGAATCATCATATTCTTTAAAAAAGATTCTCAAACAAAAAAGAAAGGTGATTATTATATTTTGGATTAGTTACTGATTTGGGTCTGATAGACCCGGTATATTTTATATATATTTTATATTTCTGCAATGGAAGGTAGATTTCATATTTATAGTAGAGCCGAGCCGTATGCTATATAAAAAAGATGCCTGTACGGCTTTAATTTGAATTTCTTTTTTATATGCCTCCAAGATTAGGAAAAACTCCTATTCTGTTAGACTCTCAGCTCAGGGTAATGATCCATCAACCTGCTACTTCTTTGTTTGAGGGAACATCAGGAGAATGTAGACTGGAAGCGGATGAATTACTGAAAATGCGAGACACTATGACAAATCTTTATGCACAAAGAACAGGCAAAGCTTTCTGGAAGATATACAAAGACATGGAAAGGGATTTTTTTATGTCAGCAGAAGAAGCTCAAGCCCACGGAATTGTGGATGCGGTCGGAGATTAAACAAAGTAAAGTCAACAAAGTAAATAAACAGAAGTCCAAAATTCAATGAATAAACATAAATAATTAATGAATAATAAACATAAATAATTAATGAACATAAATTCAATGAATAAACATAAATAATTAATGAATAATAAACATAAATAATTAATGAATAATAAACATAAATAATTAATGAATAATAAACATAAATAAATCAATAATAATAAACATAAATAATTAATGAAGATAAATAATTAATAATTAATGAACATAAATAATTAATAATTAATGAACATAAATAATTAATAATTAATGAACATAAATAATTAATAATTAATGAACATAAATAATTAATAATTAATGAACATAAATAATTAATTAATGAAGATAAATAATTAATAATTAATGAACATAAATAATTAATAATTAATGAACATAAATAATTAATTAATGAAGATAAATAATTAATGAATAATAAACATAAATAAATCAATAATAATAAATTCAAAAGTTGTACTTACTATAGTGAATTGAAATGTCAATGAATAAAAAGAATAAACATAAATGGGAGACAAAAATTCAATGAAGAATAAACATAAACTAAACATAAATAATTAATGAAGATAAATAATTAATATTTAATGAACATAAATAATTAATTAATGAACATAAATAAATAATTAATGAACATAAAAAATTAATGAACATAAATAATTAATGAACATAAATAATTAATAATCAATGAATAATAAAGAATAAACATAAATGGGAGGAAAAAATTCAATGAATAATAAACATAAACATAAATGGGGGCACAAAATTATATTATATGAATAATAAAAATAAACAACATCAATTGAAACAGCAAGGAGGAACAGAAAATTATATGAAGAAAAAGAATAATAAAAATAAACAACATCAATCTAAACGTAAAGGGGGAACAGAAAATTATATGAATAAGAAAAATAAACAACTGAAACAACAACTGAAACAACTGAAACGTAAAGGAGGAACAGAAAATGAATAAGAAAAATAAACAACTGAAACAACAACAACTGAAACAACTGAAACGTAAAGGAGGAACAGAAAATGATATGAATAAGAAAAATAAACAACATCAATCTAATCCTAAAGGAGGAACAGAAAATGATATGAATAAGAAAAATAAACAACTGAAACGTAAAGGAGGAACAGAAAATTATATGAAGAAAAAGAATAAACAACTGAAACAACAACAACTGAAACAACAAGAACTGAAACAAGAACTGAAACAACAACTGAAACAACTGAAACAACAAGAACTGAAACAACAAGAACTGAAACAAGAACTGAAACAACAAGAACTGAAACAACAAGAACTGAAACAAGAACTGAAACAACTGAAACAAGAACTGAAACAACTGAAACGTAAAGGAGGAACAGAAAATGATATGAATAAGGAAAATAAACAACATGAATCTAATCGTAAAGGAGGAACAGAAAATGATATGAATAAGGAAAATAAACAACATCAATCTAATCCTAAAGGAGGAACAGAAAATGATATGAAGCAAAATAATATTATAGAACTGTCAAATTATCCTCCGCCTCCACCTCCTCTATTGGGTTTGCTTTTGAAGCTTTTGACGCGAGTAAGTCCTAAAGTAAAGTTGTTGTTAATACTAAAAAAAAGAGAGTTCTTGTTAATACTAAAAAAAGCAGAGTTATTGTACAGAATCAACATATTTCTCAAGGAAATAAAAGAAAAAAACGTACTGTTTTTTTTCTTTTATTTTGCTTTTTATATAATAAAAAAGAAATTGGAAAGAAAAGGAATAAAAATGAATAAATATTGGTTAGTCTTTTACCTAGTTAGTTTTTATTTTGTCTTACTTTTGATTTTTTAAGGAATAAAAATGAATAAATATTGGTTAGTCTTTTACCTAGTTAGTTTTTATTTTGTCTTACTTCTGATTTTTTTATGATTTATTATTATCAATAAATTAATAAAAAGTATAGTAGTATAATTCAGTATAGGAATTATACTACTATACTTTTTATCTTTACTTAAAATTTACTTAAAAGAAGTATTCATGAATAATAAAGGATTACTCAAATAACCCTTTCCAAAAAAGTATTACTCAAAAGTATTACTCAAAAGTATTATCCCCCAACTATTTGCAAACAAAGTATTATAGACTCAAAAGGATTACTCATGAGTAAGAAATTAAAAAGTATTCCTGAAAGGTATTACCCATCAATACAGGATTTGCTATTTTAATTTTAGCTTTTTAATTGTCTTACCAACCGGATTTTATAGAATCTAAAAAATTCATAATTATCCGGTTAGGATTGATCTAAACCAGCTCATTATATATATATGACTCACCATGCCAACTATAAAACAACTTATTAGAAACACAAGACAGCCAATCCGAAATGTAAAAAAATCTCCCGCTCTTCGGGGATGCCCTCAGCGCCGAGGAACATGTACTAGGGTGTATGTGCGACTCGTTTAGATCATAGACTAAAATATAAAAATCTAGTCTATTAATATTAATAAGAATTATATATATAATTCTATTGTGTATAAAATTTATGGTTTCGATTGGTGCAAACCGAATCACCTTAATTTTTAATTTAAGATGAAAAATACTTTCCCATTGGTAACAAATAGTTATCCATTAAGCGGGAAAAATCCAATTTTAAATAAAAAATTATGCCCTAAATTTTGCAATAACGGACTAAGAGGGTCAACTACCCAGCTAATCTTCATACTTAAATACCGTTACTGTATAGCTAGATTTTGTTGTGAAAGACCTATTACTAGATATTTCATGGGTAGAGCCCATAAGTGTGAACTGTACAAGTTCACAATAACATTGATTGAATGAGAGGATTCAATGAAAGAGGAGGCTCCGGTGTATAGAGAGGACCTCACCGTTTAACAAGTAATCATAGAAACGATGGAACCCACCATTTCTTTGTCTATTTCTATTAAATTAACTATGCTTTTTTGAATAGCTAGTATCAATAGAATTTCTTATTAAGAGGTTAAATACTTAGAAAAAAAATAAAAAAAATGGTGGTTGGGAAGGTTATAGCAGCAAAAGCCATTGGAATTTTTATTTTATACATTGGAAGAATACTTTTTGTTATTAATAGACTTAGGAAGGGTAAAAGAATAACTGAAAGAAAAAAATAAAATAGTTATTCATCAAAGTCTCATTTATTCAATGACCAGAGTTAAACGAGGATCTATCGCTCAAAAACGGAGGGCAAAAATTCGTTCCTTTACATCAAGCTTTCGCGGAGCTCCTTCAAAACTTACTCGAACTAGTTCGCAACAGAGAATAAAAGCTTTTGTTTCGGCTCATCGGGATAGAGATAGGAAAAAAAGGGATTTTCGCAGTTTGTGGATCAGTCGAATAAACGCAATAATTGCCCAAAATAAAAACATCGTATACTGTATTTATAGTAAATTAATGTATAATCTGTACAAGAGTCAATTGCTTCTTAATCGTAAAATAGTTGCACAAATAGCTATATTAAAAGGGAATTGTCTTTTTATGATTGCCAAGGAGATCATACAAAATTAAAAATTCCCCGGAGACTCAACTCCGGGAAGGTGGTAGAATAAAAGAGATTTGTATGATAAAATAGAATTCATATGACAAAGTTATCAAAATAAATAAACAACCACGCTCAAAAAAATTATTCTTCTTCACCTATTATCTTTTTTCTTACAACGCAACATCCTCAATAGGATTGTCGTATTTTTCTAAAAAAATATCAATCCCCATTGAGTTAAAGTTTCGATTCAAAATGAAATTTACTTGAAGAGTAACTCTATTTTTTTTTTTTTTTTAGAACAGTAGTACGAGTTCTAGTGATCGACTCGCGTTTTTCATATTTTTTTTTTCCATTATTAACAAAAGGTAACGAATTAACAAAAGGTAACAAAGATAAAATACGAGCTTGTTTTATAGCAATCGTAATTAATCGTTGTTGTTTTAAGGTTGATTTATTCACGCGTCTAGATAATATTTTCCCTTGTTGACTAATAAGTCGATAAAGTAAACTCATGTTTTTATAATCAATTCGATCCCCCGATTGGATCGGAGACAAACTCCTACGAAAAGATTGCTTAGATTTAACAAAGAGTCGCTTAGATTTATCCATGGTTTGTTTATTCCTATACCGAAAATCCCATTTCTTATAAAAAAGGATTTGTTTTATTTATATTCTTTTTTTTTTTTAATATATATATTTGTTATATAAGGAAATATATGCTATTTATAGATTGTTATATATATATAATTATTATATATAATATAACATAATTTATAGAATTTACCTCCTAAGGGTGACACACAAGCAATCCATTTTCTCTATTTCTTTATCTCGACGTGAATCGTATGTTTGCAACAAAAGGGACAGAATTTTCTCAATTCCAATCGACTAGGTGTATTGTGTCGATTCTTTTGAGTAATATATCTAGAAATACCCCTAGATTCCTTATTAACACTCTTTTTATCACAACTGCTACATTCCAAAATAACAGTTATTCGTATATCTTTACCCTTGGCCATGAACCTCCTTTGGTTTTTTTTGATTCACTTAACTCTTCTATTTTAAGATTCGAAGCGAAGAAGAAAAAAGTATAAGTTGATAATTCAAAATCAAATTATCAAAGATTTTGTTCCAATTAAGTTTATTTTTATATAGTACAGTAATAATTCAGTAATACAATCATTTAGAACTATATTTCGAATCCCAGTACAGTATTTCATTTTTCATTTAAATATCTTGTATGATATTATGGACCCCCCAAGTATTCTATTACAATTCCATATTCTGGTCTCACTCGATTATTAAATTAATAGCAATGGAATTGAATTGAATTAATACTTCAATTCCATTGAAACCTGGGAAAAACTCCTAATTTCACTGAGGCCAAATCCACCTTTCTTAATTTAATTTGCTCTTTTTTTTCGAACTGATTCTAGTCTAATTAGAAAAAAAAAAACGAACGAAGAGGGATTTAATCACAGATATTTTATTGGATCTCTAATCTTTGTCACCCCTTCCCGTGCCGTGCCAATAACTAGAATCAAAAAAAGGGGAATGTCAATGCATCCGGGAATAAACGATTGATTTCTATCAAGAGACCCGCTAGAACCGCGAACCATAGAGTACTTGCCACTGGTGCCACAGAGAGATATGTTTTTAGATCTCGCATTTCAAATCCTCCTTCGTTTTTTCTTGTAATTTTTAATACATAATAATACAGAATTACATATAGGAATATGATCAAATCTTTTTTTTTTTTTATAATAATAACACTTTTATTTGTCGGGGGAAGTCCGAATTCAAATTGAATTGTACAATGATTAATTATATATTTTTATTTTTTTATTTTATAGAGTATTATTTTTATTTATTATTTTATTCAAATAATTATATTATAATAATATTATATTCTATATATATATATTTTTGAAATTTTGAATTCTATATATCTATATAAAAGAATCTTTTAAATTATTATATTTTTTATATTTTAATTAATTAATATACTCTTTATGTTCTTGTTATTATACTCTTTATATTGTTAATATTTATATTATATTATATATCCTATCTATTCTCTGTATTTTAATTAAATTTAATAGAATTAAATTATTCTATAAGAATATTCGTATTGATATCTTATTTATACGATATAATAAAGTAAAAAAAAAATGACAGGATATATATTATTATTTATATATATATATAATGGAAAAATGTGGAAAACAAGACAAAAAGTCTTTACAATGACAATGGAAACCAATGTAAAGGGATGTAGCGCAGCTTGGTAGCGCGTTTGTTTTGGGTACAAAATGTCACAGGTTCAAATCCTGTCATCCCTATCCCTAACTAGTAGTTATCGTATCAGCAGTAACAATCGATCAATTGCGACCGATTCAAATTGATACATACTCAATATGAATAGTTCTCCATATTGAGTATGTATGCATGCATGCATGCAAGATCTATTGCCATCACAAAAAATTATTTATGAAAAGAAAGCGCTCTTAGTTCAGTTCGGTAGAACGCGGGTCTCCAAAACCCGATGTCGTAGGTTCAAATCCTACAGAGCGTGATTCCGCCCCATTCTTCTTAGATTGAGAATGACACTTAAATCTTAAATAATGGGATAAC